CAATAGTGAAAATGGAAATTCTAGTATACGAACTGATGGTAACAGCCGCGATTTCAATATAAGAGGAAGATCTAATGATTTTGATATAAATAAAAAATACAAAAATTTATGGGTTCAGTGCGAAAATTGTTATGGATTAAATTATAAAAAATTTTTTAGATCAAAAATGAATATTTGTGAGCAGTGTGGATATCATTTGAAAATGAGCAGTTCAGATAGAATCGAACTTTTGATTGACCCGGGCACTTGGGATCCTATGGACGAAGATATGGTCTCCATGGACCCCATTGAATTTCATTCAGAGGAGGAACCTTATAAAGATCGTATTAATTCTTATCAACAAAGAACAGGTTTAACCGAAGCTGTTCAAACAGGCATAGGTCAATTAAATGGTATTCCCATAGCAATTGGGGTTATGGATTTTCAGTTTTTGGGGGGTAGTATGGGATCTGTAGTAGGCGAGAAAATCACTCGTTTGATCGAGTATGCTACTAATCGATCTCTACCTGTTATTATTGTGTGTGCTTCCGGAGGAGCACGTATGCAAGAAGGAAGTTTGAGCTTGATGCAAATGGCTAAAATATCTTCTGCTTCATATAATTATCAATCAAATAAAAAGTTATTCTATGTATCAATCCTTACATCCCCTACAACTGGTGGAGTAACGGCCAGTTTTGGTATGTTGGGAGATGTCATTATTGCTGAACCTAACGCGTACATTGCTTTCGCAGGTAAAAGAGTAATTGAACAAACATTGAATAAAACAGTACCCGACGGTTCACAAGCAGCTGAGTATTTATTCCATAAGGGCTTATTCGACCCAATCATACCGCGTAATCTTTTAAAAGGCGTTCTGAGTGAGTTATTTCAGCTACACGGTTTTTTTCCTTTGAAAAATAGATATATATAATATAGAAATAAAACGAAAATATTAAAATCTAGAAAAAATAGAAGTGATTTCTATGCCTTGCCTACCAAGAACTTCCATTTTTTATTAGAAATCTAATCCCTTTTTGTTGGGTTGAATTAGTTTAGTTAGAGTCGCGAACTTATAATAAACTCTTTATCTTTAATAAAAAAAAAACTCTTTATTTTATTAGTAAGATAGAAATTTTATTAGTAAGATAGAAAGAAAGGACGGGAGAATTCATAAAATTTCGTAAACTTAAAGTGGGTTGTCATACATATTCGTGTAGAAAGATGAATAGGTACACTAAATTTTCATTTAGTCCTCATTCCTTGCACTTATTAAGTACTTAATAATCTTAATATTATATTATTTATAATAATTATAATATAATATAATAGATATACTTATGATATCTTTATATTTATAATAGAAATATTAAATTGAGGTACCCGTTCTATGACAGATCTTTACTTACCTTCTTTTTTTGTCCCTTTAGTAGGCCTAGTATTTCCGGCGATTGCAATGGCTTCTTTATTTCTTCATGTACAAAAAAATAAGATTGTCTAGACCTGATGGGGCCAACCAGATATTTTTTTTGGTACAGTGTTTAGTGTAATGCGGTATGATATGTGCCTTTTTTCCGAATACAAATGAAAGAACTGTTATGCATGTGGATACATGATATCCGTATAAATCCATGTATATACGGGTTATAAAAACGATCGGCAAATATTTTTATAATAGAAAGTCAATGTATCTAACCAATTACTCCTAAGGGTTCATATCAGAATAGTTTTAGTTGATGAAAGTTACTTTGGCATCAAGAAAAGTCAATTTTTTTTTCTGAATTCCAATCGAATGCAATCGGATCTAGTATAGTATGAACTGGCGATCAGAACATATATGGATAGAACTTATAACAGGGTCTCGAAAAGCAAGTAATTTTTTCTGGGCCTTTATTCTTTTTTTAGGTTCACTAGGATTTTTAGTGGTTGGAATTTCTAGTTATCTTGGTAGGAATCTGATACCTGGATTTCCTTCTCAACAAATTATTTTTTTTCCACAAGGGATCGTGATGTCGTTCTATGGGATCGCGGGTTTATTCATTAGTTCCTATTTGTGGTGCACAATATCGTGGAATGTAGGTAGTGGTTATGATCGATTCGATAGAAAAGAAGGAATAATGTGTATTTTTCGTTGGGGATTCCCCGGAATAAATCGTCGCATTTTCCTTCGCTTCTTTATGAAAGATATCCAATCAATCAGAATGGAGGTTAAAGAGGGTCTTTTTCCTCGTCGTATTCTTTATATGGAAATCAGAGGCCAAGGAACCATCCCCTTGACTCGTACTGATGAGAATTTGACTCCACGAGAAATTGAACAAAAAGCTGCCGAATTGGCCTATTTCCTGCGCGTACCAATTGAAGTTTTTTGAATTTTTATCAAAAGGAACAAATTCGTTCGGATTTATCCAATTGAGATATTCGGAAATCCCATTTACTTAGAATTTACTTATTCTATTATAAATATATATATTTCATTCGAAACGGGATCCTTAATTCTATTTCTATATTCTTTTTTCTAGATCTAAGGACTACATTTTTACTTTACAAAAAACTGGGAATAGATCCATAGGTTCGATACCTTGTTATAGAACTCGTGCTTTAGAGAAATATAAGATCAGATAAAGTTGACAAATGAAGCAGTTCATTAACAATTCACAGAAAAAAAAAATGAAAAAAAAGAAAGCATTGGCTTCCCTCGCGTATCTTGCATCTATAATATTTTTGCCCTGGTGGATCTCTCTCTCATTTCAAAAAAGTCTGGAACCTTGGATTATTCATTGGTGGAATACTAGGCAATCCGAAATTTTTTTGAATGATATTCAAGAGAAAAATGTTTTAGAAAAATTCCTAGAATTAGAAGAACTATTCTTGTTGGATGAAATGATAAAAGAATACCCAGAGACACATATAAAAAAGCTTAGTATAGGAATACACAAAGAAACGATACAATTGGTCAAAACACATAATGAATATCATCTCCATATCATTTTGCATTTGTCGACAAATATAATCTGTTTTACTATTCTAAGTGGTTATTTTATTCTGGGTAATGAAGAACTTGTTATTCTGAATTCTTGGATTCAGGAATTCTTCTATAACTTAAGTGACACAATAAAAGCTTTTTCTATTCTTTTAGTTACTGATTTATGGATTGGATTTCACTCAACCCATGGTTGGGAACTAATGATTGGTTCGATCTACAATGATTTTGGATTGGCTCATAATGAGCAAATTATATCTGGTCTTGTTTCCACTTTTCCAGTTATTCTAGATACAATTGTGAAATATTGGATCTTCCGTTTTTTAAATCGCGTATCTCCTTCGCTTGTAGTCATTTATCATTCAATGAATGAATGATAAACTTATTTGATTTCCTGATATCAATCAAAAAGTTTTTTCACGTAAAAAAAGGGCATTTTTTTTTTCATTCTTTATACTTTTCAAGGCCTTCGTCCTGTTTTCGTTGAATTTTTTCAGTACAATGGCAGACTCGTGGATAGGGAACTATACTAGCTACCTATCTAATTTATTGTAGAAATTCCGGGATCAATGATTGGATCATGCAAAATAGAAATACTTTTTCTTGGGTAAAGGAACAGATGACTCAATTTATTTCTGTATCGATCATGATATATGTAATAACTCGAGCATCTATTTCAAATGCGTATCCCATTTTTGCGCAGAAAAGTTATGAAAATCCACGAGAAGCAACCGGGCGAATTGTATGCGCCAATTGCCATTTAGCTAATAAGCCTGTGGATATTGAAGTTCCGCAAGCTGTACTTCCTGATACTGTATTTGAAGCAGTTGTTCGAATTCCTTATGATATGCAAGTGAAACAAGTCCTTGCTAATGGTAAAAAGGGGTCTTTGAACGTGGGGGCTGTTCTTATTTTACCCGAGGGATTCGAATTAGCCCCCACCGATCGTATTTCTCCCGAGGTGAAAGAAAAGATAGGAAATCTGTCTTTTCTGAGTTATCGTCCTAATAAAAGAAATATTCTTGTGATAGGTCCTGTTCCAGGTCAAAAATATAGTGAAATCGTCTTTCCCATTCTTTCCCCCGACCCCGCTACAAAGAAAGACGTTAACTTCTTAAAATATCCTATATATGTAGGTGGGAACAGGGGAAGGGGTCAGATTTATCCTGATGGGAGCAAGAGTAACAATACAGTCTATAATGCTACATCCGCGGGTATAGTAAGCAAAATAGTACGTAAAGAAAAGGGGGGATATGAAATAACCATAGTTGATGCATCAGATGGTCACCAAGCGGTTGATATTATACCTCCAGGGCCAGAACTTCTTGTTTCAGAGGGTGAATCTATCAAGCTTGATCAACCATTAACAAGCAATCCTAATGTAGGGGGGTTTGGTCAGGGAGATGCAGAAATAGTGCTTCAAGATCCATTACGCGTCCAAGGCCTTTTGTTCTTCTTGGCATCTGTTATTTTGGCACAAATTTTTTTGGTTCTTAAAAAGAAACAGTTTGAAAAGGTTCAATTATATGAAATGAATTTCTAGATCCAGAAATTCCTTACCATCAAGTTGATAAAAAGCGCCGAATTCTTGTTGATCAAAAAAATGAAATATGTATTTCTGTAAACTTCCTTAAACCTACTTTGCTTTGTTTTTTGTTTCTAGTATTTTTGCGAGATCTATGGAATTCATTACTTGTATTCCATTTTTAGTACTAGGCACTAGCCAATAGGTATACAAAAACAAAGGAAGAAGATACAAGACAAGGACTGGATAAATGAAATGAAAGGAACAGTCTAGGAAGGATTATAAGTTTTCCTAATCTTCTATTCGACACAAGAAAAGGTATAACTCCTTTTTCTTGTGTCGTCTTGTATCGAAATAATAATGCTTTTTCTCTTGTTCACCAAAGATTAATATTTCTTCTTTTCCGGATATATCGGAAATCTTTTGTTTAGATTCATACATTCATTATTTTAAATAAATAAAAACATAAGAAATAAGAAGTAGTAGACAAACAAAAAGTTTTAGAGGGGAGTCATTCAT